GTTTTCTACTATCATCCATAGACCCTTTATTCATACTCATTCAATTGGAAGAATTGATCCAATCAAAAAAAATTATGCTTCTCGACTTCATAATCCAATTTTTTTATTCCAATTCTGATTGACTTTTGGATAGAAATCGTGAGAATGTATTTTATTTCCTCAAATATCCTATTGAGGGATAAAGGATTAAATCTTTTTAAGAAATAAAGTTTTTGATCTGAATATGAAAAATAAAAAATGGAAAGACCGCTTAACTATTGAAGTTGTTAATAGAACGAATCACACTTTTACCACTAAACTATACCCGCTACATATTCATTATTGGATATGAGTGGACCATTTGTCCAACACTATTTGGACAAAAAAGTAATGAGACACAGTAAAGATAAAGATAGCATCAGAATCATTAAAATTCCAGCATTGACATGTATTTTGTTCCGACACGGGCTTGAAAGAAAATAAATAAATACAATTTAAGATTATATTTATTAAATTATAATAATATAAAATAATATAAATAAATAATAATAATGTTAATGTATAAATTATATATGTATAAATTATATAATATATTTATAAATTATAAATAATATATTTATAATATTATATATAAATATAATATAAATAATATAATAATAAATAATATAAGAAAATATATTAAAATATATAATAAATATATTATATAGTATATATAAATATAGAAATAGAAATAAGATTAAGATAATAAATATTAATAAAAAATATTAATAAATATAAATTAATAATATTAATATATATTAATCTGGATTATAGATAATTTAAGATAATTTAGATAATTTCTAAGAAAATCTATATAAATCCATATATTAGAATCTAATACTATTTCTAATAACTAATAATGGGAATAAAAATTTATCTTTTTGTTTCGATAAGAATTTTTATTTAATATAAAAACAAAAATTGTTTTGTTCGTTGGAACAAAAGAAGTGCTGGCCCGGCCAGTACTTAACCAGGCCGGGTAAACGAACCCTTTGTACAAAATCAAAGAAATAAGAAATAAGGTATTCTTTCTATTGTAGAAATCTGTTTCGACTCATTATAAAAATTTAATTACTGATCAAATTCGTGGATATCTGACACTTTATCCATTCTTTTATGTGTTTTTATTACACTTTTTCTATATTATTCTATATTCTTCTTAGTTATTGGATTTTTATCTATTGTTATTGTTCGAATTTCATTTAAAATGAAAGAAGTGAAGTATATATTCTTAATATTATACTTAATATTAATATTATACTTAAATATTAATATTATACTTAATAATATTATAATTATAATAATTATATAATTATATATATATATATATATATATATATTACAATGATTACATTACTTTTATTACAATGATTACATTACTTTTTTTTTAGATTACTTAATCTTATAATTAATAAAAAAGAAAGAAAATAAAGATTTTTATCAATCTTGGCTTCACGTGTCACATCACATGATAAACTTTAATTTTTGAATGGGGAGAGGTGGCTGAGTGGACTAAAGCGTCGGATTGCTAATCCGTTGTACGAATTTTTCATACCGGGGGTTCGAATCCCCCTCTCTCCGACCCACCTGATCACTTGAATTTTTATAATTTTGAATAATTTTTTATTATTAATTTTCTTTTATTTTTATGAAATTTTTATCTTTTTTTTATCTAGTATCTATTCCATTTATTGATAGATTTACCTATGAAAAACTAAAAACGAATCTCATCTATTTTTTTATTCCTCGCGCCCGGGATTACGCCCCGGATCATTAGATAAGAATCCGAAGATGAAGAGAGAAACAAAGAATATTACTACTGTGTAAACGAAGAGTTTAAGAGTAAGCATTAAATAATCTCCAAGATAAATAATATCATTTATTTTAAAAACGAAATAGATCACCTATTTTACGACACACACTATACATTAATACATTTACATTATTTTGATATGTCACTCTAAAGATTAAAAAAGTAAGTTTTTGAAATTCATTTTCACAAATTTCTTTCTAATGTAATACTAATGTAATAAGATTCGGATTTCTTCGTTACCAAAAATTTATTGTCATATCTATAATTAGATATTGTATGGGATCTTAGAAAGAGAAGGTTAGAACAAAGGAAGAAATAAGCTGATCAAAAATCATCGCTCCCCTTATTCAAATTGAAAATTAAATTCAATATAAAATGCCAGAATTTCGCTTTTTTAATCGAGGGTTCTAATGTCAGACTTATCCGATCTTATTTATTTTTTTAATAAAAATATCATCTTTTTTTATCGAAGAAATCACGAATAAAAATTGAATAGAGATTCTTTTTTTATCGAAAACTTACGGCAGCTTGCCAAACAAAGGCTAAGAGAAAAAAGAGTACAGGGATAACTGGCATAACGTCTACGATTGGATTGAAAAAGGCATAAGCCTCGGGTAATTTGGCGAAGAAAAAACTACTCGAATAAAGGTTAGAATTAAGACAGATACAGATTAAACTAAAAGTATTAAACATAACAAACATTCTTTTCTTGTTCTTTAAAATGAAATTGAAATGATAATAAATTATCAGATTTGATTGAGTTGTTTTTATGAGATCAAAATCAAAAAAAAAAAGGTGGATAAAAGAGAAAAAATTCTTCTTTTTCTTTTACCTCTCCCCAATCAAGAATACTTCCTTACATTCTATAATCAAGTTAAATTAGAATACAAGGAATTATACTTTCATACAATATCTTAATATCTTAATTGAATTTTATGTAATGATCAATGAATCTTTTTTATTCTATATCTACATGTGTTGAATCCTAGGGACAACATGTCCTATATCTATTTTGGTTGGTTATTGACGAATAATCAATATTGAGCTTAGTTTTTCTTATAAAAAAAATGGGGCGTGGCCAAGTGGTAAGGCAACGGGTTTTGGTCCCGTTACTCGGAGGTTCGAATCCTTCCGTCCCAGGTCGTTTCCATCATAAACGAGGGATTCTTCTCTATTTAAATAGAATTTAAATTCAAATTAAGGAATTAAAAATTTTGCTGTTTAACGTTGGATACAATGTGATCCAATCCTTTATTCTTAAATTTAATATTTTTTTATTGAATATTGAAATGAGATATTTAGTTTAGTATAAAGTTACTATAGTTATAGTTTTTATACTTGGTTTAAGTAGCTGAAAATCTTTAGCCATTCATGGGGATTTATTTTTCATTTGAATAAAAGTAAAAATAAAGGATTTTTTTTTTAGTTTTTTAATTTTTTTTTTCATGTGATTTTCTTCATATTATAAAATATGGGGTTAATTTAAGTGAAATCCTTTTCGGACAAAAACTTATCTATCTATGGATAGGTAAGTGTGAATTATTATATATCGGTTCAGCCAATGACTATTCATGATTCCATATTGAATCAATTGCATACGCTTCAAAATAAAAATAAAGGGAGAGGGATGTTATGGTAAAACTTCGTTTGAAACGATGTGGTAGAAAGCAACGTGCGACTTGAAGGACATGATTGGCTGTGGATTTTTCCATCCACCATTTTCTATAGGAGTGAAGATGCTCTTGTCTCGACATGGTTTGTCCTGCTAGGAACCTAATTTTATTTGCCTTAGGTTGGTAAATAAAAAGACTAATGGTATAGCATATGGTGGAGCTCGAGTAAAAACGATTGATTTATTTATCGGGAGAATAATCTAGGGTTAGTGACAATCAATAAGTTAGACCAACTTTGTAAATAGATCATCAATAGAATATATAAATGGAGAGGTTAAAATTTTAACAAGTTTGAAATAAAAAAAGTCAAATTTGTCGAAATTCTCAAACTGTTTTGATCAAAAGTGTATCACAAAGAAATCAATCTTTCGTATGATTGTTCCTTTTTCCATATAAAAAAAGGGTATGTTGCTGCCTTTTTGAAAAGGAGTAAAGATCACCAAAGTAATGTCTAAACCCAAAGATTTCACAAATCGTAAAGCAAAGACAACGAATTCCGGAACAAGTAAATACTATTTTCACTTGTTTCAACAATTGTATCAGAATGAGTAAAAAAAAAAATAGATCCTAAAGGAGACAAAAAAAATAAGTTAGAGACAGCTCAATAAATTATAAAGATTTCCTTTCGAACTCTTTCAAAACTACCCAACTTGAGTTAGGAGTACGACTGAGATTTTTTTTCTGTAAAGAAAAGAAGAAAAGAAAATATAAATTATATAATTATAATATAGAATAGAATTATATTATAGAATTTAGAATCATCTTTTCTTGAGCCGTATGAGGCGAAAACCTCCTATACGTTTCTAGGGGGGGCATCCTTTATCTACATCTATCCCAATGAGCCATCTATCGAATCATTGCAATTGATGTTCGATCCCGAAGAGAAGGAAGAGATCTTCGAAAAGTGGGTTTTTATGATCCGATAAATAATCAAACTTATTTAAATGTTCCTGCTATTCTATATTTCCTTGAAAAAGGTGCTCAACCCACAAGAACTGTTCATAATATTTTAAGGAATGCAGAACTCTTTAAATAAAGAATTTAGAGTTTATTTTGATCAGAATAAAAGTCATGAATAGAAAAAGCTAGTACCTATCCTTGTGTAATTCTTTATTCAAAGTTTGTTCTTTTCTTGTTCTATCTTATCTTATTCTTACTTAATTTAGTTTATTTTATTTCTTTTTTTTTCTTGTTGTGTAACCCCCCCTGTTGGGGGGGGGGTAATCATTCTTCTTGTATTTGTATTGTACCTTTATTTATTTATTTTTATTTATTTTTTGATTAAGGAAACCCGATATTTTTATTTTTCTTTCTATATCTACCTTATTTTTCTATCTCTACCTTATACCACCTTATTCCTTATTTTTTACGCTCAAATCTCTTATTTATCATTTGTGTTGTGCTAATCCAATACCCAATACAATATTATATTTATTATATTACTAATATTATCTAATATTATTATTATATTAATAATATTAATATATATATTAATATATTAATAATATAATTATATTTAATATAATTATATTTAATATTTAGAATATAATATTTTAATATTTATATTTTATATTTTTTATATTTTATTTCTTTATTAAATATTAATATCTTTTTTTTATAAAATATAAATTATAAAAATAAAAAGTCCATTCATATTGACAATGGCGTATCGAACAGATATAATTATCTCATAGATAAATAGATCTTTTTATCTCCACTCCCTATTAGCATTTTCCTTCATTTTAGTAAAATGGATGGGTTTGCTGGATTTCCTCTTCTGTATTTTATACTTTATACAAAATGGATTTTAACTAAATAAAAAATTGGAAAAATCTTGGTGGTTTGTCAATTTGCCAATTCTATTTTGAATCTCTTGTTTTTTGAACCGGATCCTATTGATATTTTGTTGTTTAGATTTGTTTTCTTGCTAGTTCCATGTTTTGATGCAGTTGTGTAGTTCAATTCCATTGATTTTTATTTATTTATTTTTTGATCATATCTACACATCATATAGATACGGGTTGCTAACTCAACGGTAGAGTACTCGGCTTTTAAGTGCGACTATGATCTTTTACACATTTGGATGAAGGAAGGAATTCGTCAAGACTATTGGTAGAGTTTATAAGAACGCGACTGATCCTGAAAGGTAATTAATGGAAAAAAAAGCATGTCGTTAAATATGAAATATAATTTTAATAAATAAAATAATCATAAAAAAATTTAATACTCATAATATAACATAAGAATTATAGTTGGGTCTAGTGAATAAATGGATAGAGCCTTATGGCTCCAATTCGAGTAAGACGAAAAAGTAACGAGCTTATCTTCTTAATTTGAATGAAGATCCGATCTAATTAGACGTTAAAAATAGATTAGTACCTGATGCGGGAAAAGGTTCTCTTGTTAATTGTGAGTGGACCATTGATTCTTTTTTTTATTGAATCCTAATTATTCTTTATTTTAAATTTAAGACAGATGTGTACTAAGAAATAGTATACTGATAAAAAAATTTTATCCCAAGGTCAAAAGAGCGATCGGGTTGCGAAAATAAAAGATTTTATCCCTTTTCCTTATTTTTCTTCTTGTTTTTTTATATTTTCTTTATTTCTTTTATTGTTATTCTAGTTATATTAACAATAAACCCGATTGTATAGAAAGGGAAAGAAAAAGGATCTGTTGATTGGGCTCTCCGTCTCCGGGGTATATATTCTTTATTTGTTCTTAACTTTTATATAATCTATATAATCTTTTACCATTACGTTATTTACATCACAATCAATATAAATATAACAGTATACATATATAATAAATATTTAATAAATATGTATATATACATATAATTATATAATAATATAATATAATAAAAATATAATAAAGGATATATTAAAATAAATATAATTATATATTATAACTATATATATATATATAATAAGAGATATATAAAAATAAGAGATATATAAAAAAAACTGTAATGTAATTGTATTACTGTAGTGTAGTATATTAGTATTTTATTAGTATATACAGTATTATTTATAGTTATAGTTCTAGTATAGTATAAAAGTATAAAGAATATACTACGTATAATATACAATACACATACGCCGTTCTGACCATATTGCACTATGTTATCATTTCATAACAATAACACAAGAAGCGACTCACTTTTTTGTTTTCATCAGTGGAAATGTACGTAAATGGAAAAATTTTAAGGATATTTAAATTAAAAAAAGATGGATTTCGGCAACAAAACTTCCTATATCCGCTACTCTTTCAGGAGTATATTTACTCACTTGCTCATGATCATAACTTCAATAATTTTATTTTTTATGAACCTGTGGAAATTATTGGTTATGACAAAAAATCTAGTTTAGTACTTGTGAAACGTTTAATTACTCAAATGTATCAACAGAATCTTTTGATTTCTTCGTTTAATGATTCTAACAAAAAAGAATTTTGGGAGTACAAGAATTTTTTTTCTTCTCATTTTTATTCTCAAATGGTATCAGCAGGTTTTGGAGTCATTCTGGAAATTCCATTCTCGTCGCAATTAATATCTTCTTCTGAATCTTCTGAAGAAAAAAAAATACTAAAATATCAGAATTTACGATCTATTCATTCAATATTTCCCTTTTTAGAGGACAAATTTTTACATTTGAATTATGTGTCAGATCTACTAATACCTCATCCCATACATCTGGAAATCTTGGTTCAAGTACTTCAATGCTGGATCAAGGATGTTCCTTCTTTGCATTTATTGCGATTTCTTTTCCACGAATATCATAATTTGAATAGTCTCATTACTTCAAAAGAATTCATTTACGCCTTTTCAAAAAGAAAGAAAAAATTACTTTGGTTCCTATATAATTCTTATGTATATGAATGCGAATATTTATTCCTGTTTATTCGTAAACAGTCTTCCTATTTACGGTCAACATCCTCTGGAGTCTTTCTTGAGCGAACACATTTCTATGTAAAAATAGAGCATCTTATAGTAGT